TGAATACAGAAAAAGAAAAGCATTGCCTTTTTTGTTGTTCTTCGCTAGGTGCAGGTAAGCTATGGTATACGAAGAAAAGGCTTATTTTGTATTGTTGACAATTAAACTTACCAAAGAGATTCGTTTTTTAACAAACTTTGGTTTGTCCACAAATCCATCGGGTTATTCCCTAGGTATACGTGAATTATTCTTTGGAGTTTTTCACCAGGCTCGTGTTAGGATTTTTTCATATTAATTAAATTTTTGAAAGTTAGGTAGACCAAAGACAAGTAGTATCAAGAACTTAAACTTTACCCCTTGATTGAGGATAGGAAATTTTATATATAATTTTCCTCCGAAGATTAATCACGGAAGGTTTATTCGTTTATCCACGATTGGATAAATATCGATCCATTCAAATGCGTTTTTCTTTCGGTTTTCTATTTTTATTTAAATTCAAATGATTCTCGTGAGTGATTTTCGTGGAATCATTTGGTTTGGATGAACCCAAAATGATCAGTTACAAGCAACAAACAAGAATGAAGAAATGAAAATTATACAATTCGATTTTGCATTTCAAATTTTCGTTTTATAGGGCTCTAGGGCTATACGGACTCGAACCGTAGACCTTCTCGGTAAAACAGACCAAACTTATTATTATCAAAATGATCTGAACTGTTTCAAAGACCCAACATGCATTTTTTTTTGCATTGGGCTCTTTCATTAACTGATAGAAATATCAGCCAATCCGCCATATTTTTTCTTAACATAAAAATAAGATAAGGAGATGGCTCCACGTGCTCTGATTCATTAATTTGGGAATCTGATCCAGGAGCACTACCAAAGTGTTTCAAAGGGGAGATTATCTTGACGTAGGTTTGCCTATGGCCTAGATCATTGTTAGTTAAATGAAGTCTCTATCGTTCGGCTTAAAAAATAAAATACGAAACTTCATACACCTTAAAGTTCATAGGACGAAAAGAGATTTGTTGAGGGCCTTATACTCATTATGCCTAGCATTGAATGTACTGGTCTTCACCTTATCAATATCTCAAATCAACGGTGTGATCCGCTTGGTACCTAAAAGGGAATCACCCAAATCAGACCAAACCCTTTGTCAGGCTATTGTTCCCTCAAAGTTATGGAGTAAGACATTGATTTCTCCATAAGATCCAATTTTTGGATTGTATGACGGACTCCCTTGAAAATCATTGGCGCGCGTGTAAACGAGGTGCTCTACCAACTGAGCTATAGCCCTTACTTAATGCTTGTAATGCCTATTTTATCATGTATATAATTTCTTGTCAAGATAAATATTCTATAATTGAACATCCCCATTTTTGGAGTGGTCTTGCTTAGATTAGTATTGCTTAGAAGTAATATGATATTTATAATCCATCGACGGGATGGGTTCCATTTGGTTTTCTTTCAGATGACAAATGGCCTACTTAACTCAGTGGTTAGAGTATCGCTTTCATACGGCGGGAGTCATTGGTTCAAATCCAATAGTAGGTAGAACTTATTAGATACCGGAGTCAATGGTATCTAATAAGTTTTTTTTGAACGGCGTTCGATCCAAATAGGATTCTGCTTGCTTGGATTCACTCGACAGAATCTAATCAAAATAGGGTTTCGAAACAGCACTTTTTTAATTATTCGAAGGCGCTAACCAGTTATGAAATCGCGTTGACAGCTTCGACTCTTGTCCTAGCTCGTCGGAGAGCTAGATTTGCCTCAATTATTTGTCTCTTTCCTTCCGCTTTTCTCAAATTAGCTTCTGCTATTTCAAGAGTTTGCAGAGCTTCTTTTAGATCAATATCACTCCCCTTTTCCGCATCGTTTACTAAAACAGTGATCTCATTATTGCCTATTCTAGCAAAACCACCCATTAGAGCCATCGTTAACCATTGGTCTTTAAGACGTATTCTCAAAATCCCTATATCCACAGCTGTAGCAATAGGGGCATGGTTTGGTAATACGCCAACTTGACCACTATTCGTAGATAAAATGATTTCTTTCACTTCTGAATCCCAAACAATTCGATTAGGGGTCAGTACACAAAGATTTAAGGTCATTTCTTCAAATTGCTCTCCATTTCTAAGTTCATAGCCTTCGTGGTAACTTCGTCAATATTACCTACCAAATAAAAGGCCTGTTCAGGAAGACCATCTAATTCTCCGGAAAGGATCAATTGAAACCCTCTAATGGTTTCTGCTAGACCAACATATTTCCCTGGCGAACCGGTAAATACTTCTGCTACAAAAAAGGGTTGTGATAAGAAACGCTCAATTTTGCGCGCTCTTGCTACGGTTAAACGATCCTCTTCGGATAATTCATCCAACCCAAGGATAGCTATAATGTCCTGAAGTTCTTTATAACGTTGTAAAGTTTCCTTAACTCTTTGCGCAGTTTCATAATGTTCCTCACCAACGATCCGAGGTTGAAGCATGGTTGAAGTTGAATCTAAAGGATCTACTGCTGGATAGATCCCTTTTGCAGCCAATCCTCTTGATAGTACGGT